CTGAAATATTCGGCCGTATGCTTGAAAGATAACCCAAAAAATCAAAGGAATGCTTGGATAATTGGTTTAGATGGATTCTTCCTGGTTGAGACCATACATAAAAATGACATTGCCAAAAATTGACAAGATAATATTTCCACTTATTCATCAGAAGAGGAGTATCTTTTGATGCCAGAATCAATTTTCCTTGATGGCTAACATACTGTATAAAAGGATCCTTGAAGAACCATAAGGTAGCCGGAAAAAGGACTTCTTCGACAGGATATTTTATTTTTTCATAAAAACGTATTCGCTCAAAAAAGATTCCAGAAGAGGTTAATCGTAAATGATTAGATTGGTTACGGAGAAAAAGTAAAATGGATTCATATTCATATACATAAGAATTATATAGGAGCAAGAATAATCTTTGATTACTTTTTGCAAAAATGGATTTTTGGGGAGTAATAAGAGTATTCCAACTATAATACTCGTGAAGAAAGAGCCGTAATAAATGCAAAGAAGAGGGATCTTTCACACAGTAGCGGAGGGTTTGAACCAAAATTTCCAGATGAATGGGGTAGGGTATTAGTACATCTGATGCATAATTTAAATGTGGAAATTTGTCCTCGAAAAAAGGAAATATTGAATGAATTGATCGTAAATTATAAGATTTTATGCTTTCTGTCTCCTCTAAGGAAGATACTAATCGTAGGGAAAACGGAATTTCCACAATGACTGCAAATCCCTCCGATATCATTTGAGAATACAAATTTTTGTTGTACCCCAAAAATTTATTTTGATTAGAATCATTAACGGAAATAAGAAAATGATTCTGTTGATACATTCGACTAATTAAACGTTTTATAATTAGTAAACTAGATTTCTTGTCATAACCTACATTATCAAACAAAATGGATCTATTTAAACCACGATCATGAGCAAGGGCATAAATATACTCCCGAAAGATAAGTGGGTATAGGAAGTCATATTGCGGAGATCTATATAATTCGAAATATCCTTGAAATTCTTCCATTTAAAATTCAATTTGAATCAGAAAAGAAATAGGTGATTTATTGGGTTATCAAATGATACATAGTACGATACAGTTAAAACAAGGTATTTATAGTAAGAAAAAACTAGATACCTCGGAAAACAAGTCAAACTCATCAACGGACTCTCTAGAACCTCCCTTTCCATATAATAGATTTTTGTTCGTTTATAGGATACCAAGATAGTTAGAAGCCTTTTATTTTATCAATCCAATCGCTCTTTTGATTTTGAAAAAAAAATCTCTTTATCAATATACTGCCTTCTTCATACACATTTATCTCTGCCCCATAAAGGGGAATAGCTAATAGTTAGGGCTCATAAGAAATTTCTAATCCACTCATCGGAAAAGCTTTTCCCGCATTAGGCACTAATATATTTTTAACATCTAATTAGATGGGGTAATCATTCCAAAATTAAGAATAGAAGCTCGTTACTTTTTATTTCCCTAGAATTGGAACCTCTAGTAAGGCTCTACCCATTTATTCACTCGACCCCCCCCCAAAAAAAAATTCTTTTTTTTATTGAATTTAAACAATTGAAATAATATTTTGGACCTATTTAGTAAGAATGAAATATTCTCAGAATTATCCATTACTACGACATGCTGCTTTTTCCATTCATTCCTTTCAGGATCAGTCGTGGTCTTACAAACTCTACCGATGGTATGGACGAATCTTTTTCTTCATACAAATGTGTAAAAGATGCTAGTCGCACTTAAAAGCCGAGTACTCTACCGTTGAGTTAGCAACCCAAATAAACAAATTAGAATGTGTAGATACAATCAGAATCCAAATAAATAACGAAATTGAAGGGCACACCACAATAAAACCATAAAAAAAAACAATGAAAAAAACTCTAACCCGCTCTGAACATAATAAAAATGAACAAATCCGACAAAAATACAAAAAATTCTCAAATAAAAGATAAAATAAAGTCAAAGATTTTCAAATATTTATAGACCGCCTCTTGTCTCTCTTCTCTTATATTATCCATTATATTATCCATTAATTAGTATATAAATTAGTATATATCGAATTTGATTGATTTAAATCTTAATCGAAAAAGACTTCTTGTATGACAGAAAATCTAAGAAACTATTATTTGAATGAAATAAAATCTATGGAGCAGGGATAAATGGATCCGTTTATCCACGATCGGATTATATTTATTTGATACACTGTTGTCAATATTAATATTGAGAAAAGCATAAGCATACATAAGCATACAAAAGATAAAACAAATTCTAAATCGAACTAACAATAATAATTCCGATTTCAATCAATTAAAATTAATCAAATTCAAATTATTTAAATAAAATTGCAATATAAAAAAACGAAGGACTTGTGTTGGATTGGCACTATATTTAGATTGGCACTATATATATAATAGAAATGGAAGACTTAATTAAGGAAGACGGCGGAGAAGTAGAAAAAACGAGGTTTATTCAATAACTAAAATAAACAGGGTTAGTCCTTTGTTTTTTTTTCTATTTTATTTCATTAATTGAATTTTGTTTGTTGATTAAGGTGAAGTTCCGTAAAAACCCCCGCCTTTTTTAAAATATCATGAACAGTTCCTGTAGGTTGAGCGCCTTTTTCAAGGAAGTATAGAATAGCAGGAACATTTAAATAAATTTGATTCTTTATCGGATCATAAAAACCCACTTTCCGAAGATCTCTTCCCTCTCGTCGAGCTCGAACATCAATTGCAACTATTCGATAAATGGCTCATTGGGATAGATGAACAATACCCCCCCTAGAAACGTATAAGAGGTTTTTCCCTCGTACGGCTCGAGAAAATTCGAAATTATGTCTATGTATAAAATTACAATATCAAATATATCCATAAAATCATCAAATTAATTAGACTATTGATTTTACTTTATTTTCTTATTCTTATCCAACAAAAAGAAATTAGTCGTATTTGCACCCTCATAACTCAAGTTGGATAACTCTGAAATAACTCAAAAGAACAACCTTTTAGATATTTCATCTATTGAGCGGTCTCTAACCCTTTAATTGTCTTCTTTAGAATCCATTTTGATTCTTCATTCTGATCTAGTTGTTAAGACAATTGAAAAAGGTATTTCCTTGTTCCAGGATCTTTGCCTTGAATCATTGGGTTTAGACATTACTTCGGTGATCTTTAAATCCTTTCAAAACGGCAGCAACATACCATTTTTTGCGATTTCCTTCTGTCAAAGAATCATACAAATGTTGGATTCCTGCGTAATACACTTTCCTTTTGATTTGATCGAAAAAGTTTTACCAATTTCAGACCTTCCCTTGGAATTGGAAATTTTCTCGAATGGGCCCCTTTAAGTTTATGTATCGAAAATATACTTACGAAGTTGTTCCAATTTGTTGATTGATACTAACCCTAGATTCTTGCCCCTGAAAAATAAAAAAATACTTTCTACTCGAGCTCCATCCTATACTATATTATACCACCCCCCCCCCAAAAAAAAAGGGGTTACAGCGGAATAGAACAAATGATGTCGAGCCAAGAGCACTTTCATTCCTATATAATATATATAAAAATGGTGGATGTAAGACTCCACAGCGGATCATGTCCTTCAAGTCGCACGTTGCTTTCTACCACATCGTTTTAAACGAAGTTTTACCATAACATTCCTTCAGTTTGGAACCCATATGTAATTGATTCAATTATGGAATCGTGAATAATCATTGGTTCGGTTGATACATAGTAATCTATACCTTTTCTTCTATAACGAAAAACGGAGAGTATCAGCAAGAATAAATTAATTTAACCCCATTTTTTTAGATTAATAGAGATTAATAGAATTTAATATTGGAAATTCTATTTTCTTAATCATTGTAAATTTGAAACTATTTTTCTATTTTTGTAAAAATCAAATTAGTTAACTAAATTATAACTAATATAACACGAATAAATAAATATAATACGAAGAAACAAGTTATTTTGAATCTGTATCTTCAAGTAAGATAATAGTGATAATAAATTCAACAATTTCACACTTCTTCAAGTACCAAGAACTCATAGGGGTTCGTTACAAAGATTTAATTGATTGAAAAATTTCCTATCCGATATAATTATTTGCATTTTGAAAAACAGAAAGTTTTCCAGCAAGGACCTTTCGTTTTTTATTATCATTTTATCATCAGTAAGAGAGAGGGAAAAAAATATTAGATTAAACAATCTGTGATTAAAAAAAAATAGATAAAAAAACACTGATGTAAGAGAAGATTGAAATTTTATGTTGTTCTTTTTTTTTAATATTTATACTGTAAAATCATTACTATTTAACGAATCGCAAATGAATTCAATTTACTATTTCATATGCGTGTTATTTGAACTCAATTAAATTTGTGAAAACCTCCAAAAAAATAATAATCACATTCTATCCCAATATTCTACTCTTAATCTTAATACACTTAATACAGAAGGCTGTTGGAAAAGGCAATCTTTTATATTATATATATATATTTTTTATTTTATATATATATATATTTTTATGATATAAAAAAAAATAATAATATTATCTATTATATTATTATATATATATAATATATATATATATTATTATATTATATAGACTATTATATAGACAGGGTATGCTCTGGGACGGAAGGATTCGAACCTCCGAATAGCGGGACCAAAACCCGTTGCCTTACCACTTGGCCACGCCCCATTTATTTCTATTCGATACTAATAAACACTAATATTAAACACTACACTAATAGTGGTACGGGTTATTCGTCAACTCCTGTTAAAATATCTATTATTTATAAAATAAAATGGATTACTAGAATTTTTATACATGTAAACTATACATGTAGACATAGAATTAAACTGAATTTATTGATCATTACATATAATTCAATTAAGATATTGTACGAAAGTATGATTTCTTCTATTCTCTTTTGATTTGAGATATAGAAGGATTGATTTTTGATTGGGTGAGTTCAAATAAAAGAAAGCTTTTTGGTCTATCTTATTTTATTTTTATTCATTTTTTTTTATTCTATTCTATCAATTTTTATTCTATTCTATCAATAATAACATATCTATAATAATAAACTCAATTAAATTTATTAACAACTCAATCAAAATAAATACAATTATCCCCCCCCCCCCAAAAAAAAAAATGTTTGTTATGCTTAATATTTTTAGTTTGATCTGTATATACCTTAATCCTGCTCTTTATTCCAGTAGTTTTTTCGTCGCCAAATTGCCCGAAGCTTACGCTTTTTTGAATCCAATTGTAGATGTTATGCCAGTAATACCCCTGTTCTTTTTTCTCTTAGCCTTTGTTTGGCAAGCTGCTGTAAGTTTTCGATGATATTTTTAATAAAGTCCCAGACAAATCCACGATTTATTCGAAAAAAAAATTCGTAGAATTGATAAGATCAGATAAGTCGTACACTTTCAATTCAAATATTGAAATTATTGTACAACCGCGACAAGTTCGGATCACCCCACTTTAATCTCTTGTAAAAAAAAAAAAAAAATAGAGTATGTGGTATAAAAGTGGAGAATCTATTCTCTTTTTTCCTAAAAAAATCTTGGAGATTGTGTAATGCTTACTCTCAAACTATTTGTTTACACGGTAGTGATATTCTTTGTTTCTCTCTTTATCTTCGGATTCCTGTCTAATGATCCAGGACGTAATCCTGGACGTGAAGACTAAAAAATAAGGGTTTCTTTGCTTTAAAACTGTAAAACTGTTATTAGTAAGATTTTATCTATTCCACTTTTTTAATTATTAATTTTGAACTAGTAAAAAAAAAAAGAGTTCGCGATAAATTCGAAAGAAAATAACAAGCCATCAACGAAAACGGAAAGAGAGGGATTCGAACCCTCGGTACGAAAAACTCGTACAACGGATTAGCAATCCGACGCTTTAGTCCACTCAGCCATCTCTCCTCCCAATTGAAAAGGGATAATACTATGTTACATTATAAAAAATAAGGCTTGAAAATGCCCGTCATAGGTCATAGTATATACTCTTATTTTTTAATTTCGTGATTTTGTCCGAAGGGGCTTTTTATTTTAGTTCCACGGCCCGGCCTGGTCAGTACTTAGCCGGGCCCGCCCTTTTGTTCCAACAAATCATAAATAAAAAGATTTATTAAATTGAAAAAAAAAAAAAAGAAATAAAAAAAAAAATTGCTTGTTATTGCGATAAAAAAGAACTTTTTCAATTTCTATGATTATGATATAGAATCAAATGGTATAGAATCAAAGTGCCGTTTCTTTCTTATCTTAGTTAGTCCTTTTATTCCGGTTTAAATAAGAAAAAGGGCACTCTCGTTTCTTGCCAGAATCTACTTTTGTGTTATGGCTTAAGTTCAAGACAAAAAACTCGGGCAAAAAAGCACTTGTTATTTAGTTATTAAAATTAAATAAATCCCCCTTTCCGAATCTCATTAGGTCCTCACAAAAGGGTAAACGCTCTAGTTTTCCTGATTCTTTTCTGATCTTTTGTTTTTTGATTAGGGTCGACAAAAGGCGCATTTATATACAATAATCTTATTGTAGCGGGTATAGTTTAGTGGTAAAAGTGTGATTCGTTCTTTAACCCTTTATATAGTTAAAGGGTCTTTCGGTTTGATTAATATTTATTCCGAACAAAAACTTTAGTTCTTAAAAGGATTGAATCCTTTACCTCTCAATGAAAAATTCGAGGAAGAATATACATTCTCGTGATTTGTATCCAAGAACCTATTTAAAATTGAAAAATTGGATTATTAAATTACGAAACATAATTTTTTTATTGGATCAATACTTCCAATTGAATGAGTATAAGTAAAGGACCCATGGATAAAGATAAAAAGTGTATTTCTAATCGTAACTAAATCTTCAATTTTTCATTTCTATAGGGGAAATTGAAGCAAAACAGCTATTAAACAATGCCTTTGGTTTACTAAAGACATCGATCGATAAATTGTTTTAGCTCGGCAGAAACAAAATGCTTTTCCTAAAGATCTTTCAAATAGAAGTAAAGAACGAAGTAACTAGAAAGATTGTTAAAATAGAAAATATCTTTCTATAGGGATCGTCTAGAAAGCGGGTTGTTCTGAATAGATTCAGACATAAAAGCTGACATAGACGTTATGGGTCGGATTTTTTATTTCGTTCATGTCTAAATATGGGAATTTATCCATCTTCCATAAAGGAGCTGAATGAAACCAAAGTTTCACGTTCAGTTTTGAATTAGAGACGTTAAAAATGATGAATCAACGTCGACTATAACCCCTAGCCTTCCAAGCTAACGATGCGGGTTCGATTCCCGCTACCCGCTTTTACTTTATCATTAAAATCATTATAATCTTTAATATTCAATACGCTAAAAATCAAAAAATGAAATATTTTTTTGATTTTTAAAGAAATTTTTTAAAATATTCAATACAAAGGGTTGAATGAATCGAATTAATGTAATGCATCATTGACTTAAATACTAAATTCTTGGAATTCTTTCAACTACTT